GTTAATGTAGCTTATATAAAGCAAAGCACTGAAAATGCTTAGATGGATGCAAGCATCCCATAAACATTAAAAGGTTTGGTCCTGGCCTTATAATTAATTAGAGGTAGAATTACACATGCAAACATCCGTAAGCCAGTGTCAAATCCCACAGAGTTTGTAGACTCTAAGGAGAGGGCATCAAGTACATACAATATAGCTAAAGACGCCTTGCCTAGCCACACCCCCACGGGACCCAGCAGTGATAAAAATTAAGCAATAAACGAAAGTTTGACTAAGCCATACCTCTTCAGGGTTGGTAAATTTCGTGCCAGCCACCGCGGTCATACGATTAACCCAAACTAATTATTCTCGGCGTAAAACGTGTTACTGGGAGTACAAAAAAAATAGAATTAAAACCCACCCAATATGTGAAAATTCATCGATGGGCTTAAGACCAATGACTAAAGTAATTCTAAAATACCTGAGACACGATAGCTAAGACCCAAACTGGGATTAGATACCCCACTATGCTTAGCCCTAAACCTAAATATTTATAAAACAAAAATATTTGCCTGAGGACTACTAGCCACAGCTTAAAACTCAAAGGACTTGGCGGTACTTTATATCCATCTAGAGGAGCCTGTTCTATAATCGATAAACCCCGCTATACCTCACCACCACTTGCTAATTCAGCCTATATACCGCCATCTTCAGCAAACCCTAAAAAGGAGCCAAAGTAAGCAAGAGGATCACCATAAAAACGTTAGGTCAAGGTGTAGCCAATGTGGTGGAAAGAAATGGGCTACATTTTCTTATTAAGAACATCACGCTATCCTTTATGAAACTAAAGGACAAAGGAGGATTTAGTAGTAAATTAAGAATAGAGAGCTTAATTGAATTGAGCAATGAAGTACGCACACACCGCCCGTCACCCTCCTCAAACTAAATAAACGAGACATATATATAATTACATCAAACTTTTACGAGAGGAGACAAGTCGTAACAAGGTAAGCATACTGGAAAGTGTGCTTGGAATATCCATGGTGTAGCTTAAACACCCAAAGCATCTGGCCTACACCCAGAAGATTTCACAGTCAATGGACATCATGAACCAAACCTAGCCCTAACATACACATAACTCAACTACAACATACACTAAAACAAAACATTTGACAAAAGAAAGTATTGGAGAAAGAAATTTACATTAGGCGCTATAGAGAAAGTACCGCAAGGGAAAGATGAAAGACTAATTAAAAGTAAAAATAAGCAAAGATTAGACCTTGTACCTTTTGCATAATGAGTTAACTAGAAAACCCCTAACTAAGAGACCTTTAGCTAGGCACCCCGAAACCAAACGAGCTACCTAAAAGCAGTACAAAGAACAAACCCGTCTATGTAGCAAAATAGTGGGATGACTATTAGGTAGAGGTGAAAAGCCTACCGAGCTTGGTGATAGCTGGTTACCCAATAAAGAATTTCAGTTCAACTTTAAGATTACCATAAGAAATACAAATCAAAATGTAATCTTAAAATTTAGCCTAAAGAGGGACAGCTCTTCAGGAATGGAAACAACCTTCAATAGTGAATAAACCATAATACTTAAGACCATAGTTGGCCTAAAAGCAGCCATCAATAGAGAAAGCGTTAAAGCTCAACACTGAAAAACCTAAATTCCATAAGCTAAAATGAATTCCTATTTCTACTAATTGGGTTAATCTATAATTATATAGATGAAATACTGTTAACATGAGTAACAAGAACACTGTTCTCCAAGCACGAGCCTATAACAACCCGGATAACCATTGTTAGTTACCACCCACGAGTGAAAAAACACTAATAAAACTCACCCGCAATTAAACTGTTAATCCAACACAGGTGTGCTATAAGGAAAGATTAAAAGAAGTAAAAGGAACTCGGCAAACAAGAATCCCGCCTGTTTACCAAAAACATCACCTCTAGCATAAAAAGTATTAGAGGCACTGCCTGCCCAGTGACAAACGTTTAACGGCCGCGGTATCCTGACCGTGCAAAGGTAGCATAATCACTTGTTCCTTAATTGGGGACTGGAATGAATGGCCACACGAGGATTCAACTGTCTCTTACTTCCAATCAGTGAAATTGACCTTCCCGTGAAGAGGCGGGAATAACACAATAAGACGAGAAGACCCTATGGAGCTTTAATTTACTGATTTACCCTTCCTAATCAAATAACCTAATGGATCAAACAATAGGCTTTAAATCAGTAATTTCGGTTGGGGTGACCTCGGAGCATAACACAACCTCCGAAAGATCTTTTAACCAAGACTAACAAGTCGAAGTAATAAAAATCCAATTGACCCAATTTCATTTTGATCAACGGACCAAGTTACCCTAGGGATAACAGCGCAATCCTATTCAAGAGTCCATATCGACAATTAGGGTTTACGACCTCGATGTTGGATCAGGACATCCCAATGGTGTAGCAGCTATTAATGGTTCGTTTGTTCAACGATTAAAGTCCTACGTGATCTGAGTTCAGACCGGAGTAATCCAGGTCGGTTTCTATCTATTAACTATTTCTCCCAGTACGAAAGGACAAGAGAAATGGGGCCTCCTTAAACAAAGCGCCCCAAGGCTAATTCATGAATTTATCTTAATTTAGTAAGCCTGTAAAAACCAATGCCCTAGACAAGGGCTCAATTAGGGTGGCAGAGCCAGGAAATTGCGTAAGACTTAAAACCTTGTACCCAGAGGTTCAAATCCTCTCCCTAATAGTGTATTTCATCAATATCTTAACTCTCCTAGTACCAGTACTAATCGCCATAGCATTCCTTACTCTAGTAGAACGGAAAATCCTAGGCTACATACAACTACGAAAAGGACCAAACATTGTGGGACCCTACGGCATCCTGCAACCATTTGCAGATGCAATAAAACTATTCATTAAAGAACCATTACGCCCTCTAGCCACCTCCACAACCCTATTCATTATTGCCCCCACCCTCTCCCTCACCCTAGCTCTAAGCCTATGAATCCCACTTCCTATACCCCACCCACTAGTTAACTTAAACCTAGGAATTCTATTCATCTTAGCCACTTCAAGTCTATCAGTATACTCAATCCTATGATCAGGCTGAGCATCAAACTCCAAATACTCAATATTCGGAGCCCTACGAGCAGTAGCACAAACAATCTCATACGAGGTAACAATAGCAATCATCCTCCTATCTGTACTACTTATAAGCGGCTCCTTTTCAATCCAAGCTCTCATCTACACCCAAGAGCCTCTATGACTCTTAATTCCAGCCTGACCGCTAGCCATAATATGATTCATCTCAACCCTAGCAGAAACAAACCGAGCCCCATTCGACCTGACAGAAGGAGAATCAGAATTAGTCTCAGGATTCAATGTTGAATATGCCGCCGGACCATTCGCACTATTCTTCATAGCTGAATACATAAATATTATCCTCATGAACGCCTTATCAACAATCGTATTTTTAGGCCCATTCCACAACTTACATAACCCTGAATTCTATACCACAAACTTCATACTAAAAACCCTAATCTTAACCACCCTATTCCTATGAATTCGAGCCTCCTACCCCCGATTCCGATATGACCAACTAATACACTTGCTATGAAAAAATTTTCTTCCCCTAACACTAGCCTTCTGCATATGACATATCTCAATCCCGATCTTCATGGCAAGCATCCCACCCTACACTTAGAAATATGTCTGATAAAAGAGTTACTTTGATAGAGTAAATAATAGAGGTTTAAGCCCTCTTATTTCTAGAACAATAGGAATCGAACCTATACCTGAGAATCCAAAGTTCTCCGTGCTACCCGTTACACCCCATTCTAAGTAAGGTCAGCTAATAAAGCTATCGGGCCCATACCCCGAAAATGTTGGTTTAAACCCTTCCCGTGCTAATTAACCCAATCACACTACTAATCATCTACTTCACAATCTTCATAGGCCCCATAATCACTATACTCAGTTCTAACCTATTCATTATATGAATTGGACTAGAAATAAATCTACTAGCCCTTATCCCATTAATAATTAACAACTCTAACCCACGATCCACAGAAGCAGCCACAAAATATTTCCTCACCCAAGCAACCGCCTCCATAATTCTTCTCCTCTCTATTATCATAAACTTCAAACAACTAGGACTATGAACATTTCAATCCGAAACTAACAACCTCATCATAACAATAACTTTCATTTCCCTAGCAATTAAATTAGGTCTAGCCCCATTTCACTCATGACTCCCTGAAGTTACTCAAGGAATTAAACTAAAAGTAGGCCTGATCCTACTAACATGACAAAAAGTCGCACCTCTATCAATTATATCCCAGTTTCACGAACTAATAAACCCTAAAATACTAATTTTATCAGCCATAATTTCAGTACTAATCGGAGCATGAAATGGACTAAATCAAACGCAAGTACGAAAAATCATGGCCTATTCATCCATTGCCCACATAGGCTGAATAGTATCTATTTTATCATATAATCCTTCCCTCACTCTACTCAACTTTTTAATTTATATTCTCATAACAATTCCTATATTTATAATCTTTCACGCACACTCATTTACATCCATCACCTCCATATCACTCATATGAAACAAAATACCAATAGCACTACCCATAATTTCATTAATTCTACTATCAACAGGAGGCCTTCCACCACTTACAGGATTCCTACCCAAATGAGCCATCATCACAGAACTACTAAAAAACAACAACCCCATCCTTGCAACACTAATAGCAATAGCAGCCCTAATCAACCTCTTCTTCTACACACGACTAATTTACTCAACATCCCTAACCACATTCCCAACAAATAATAACTCCAAAATATATATTCACCACAACCATACCAAAACTAACAATATCTTAGCACCCCTCATAATCTTAAGCACATCAATACTACCCCTCTCCCCCCTGCTCTTATAAGCAGAAGTTTAGGATAATCAGTCCAAGAGCCTTCAAAGCCCTAAGTAGACCCACAAAGTTTAACTTCTGATAAGGACTGCAAGACTACATCTTACATCTAGTGAGTGCAAATCAATTGCTTTAATTAAGCTAAATCCTCAACTAGATTGATAGGATTCAAACCTATAAATTTTTAGTTAACAGCTAAACACCCTAAACTGGCTTCAATCTACTTCTCCCGCCTATCAGAAAGGGGGCGGGAGAAGCCTTAGTAGAGTCAGTTCTCTACACCTTCGAATTTGCAATTCGATGTGATTATCACCTTAAGGCCTGGTAAAAAGAGGCCTTATCCTCTGTGCTTAGATTTACAGTCTAATGCTTTACTCAGCCATTTTACCTATGTTCATTAACCGCTGACTATTCTCTACCAATCACAAAGACATCGGAACCCTATATCTCTTATTTGGGGCCTGAGCAGGAATAGTGGGAACAGCCCTTAGCATCCTAATTCGAGCAGAACTTGGACAACCAGGAGCCCTATTAGGTGATGATCAAATTTATAACGTAATTGTCACAGCCCACGCATTTGTTATAATCTTTTTCATGGTCATGCCAATAATAATTGGCGGGTTTGGCAATTGACTAGTTCCTTTAATAATTGGAGCCCCCGATATAGCATTCCCACGAATAAATAATATAAGCTTCTGACTATTACCCCCATCATTCCTTTTACTTCTGGCATCATCCATAGTAGAAGCGGGAGCTGGGACAGGATGGACTGTTTACCCACCACTGGCCGGCAACCTAGCCCACGCAGGAGCATCAGTAGATCTAACTATTTTCTCTCTCCACCTGGCAGGTGTTTCATCAATTCTAGGTGCTATTAATTTCATCACCACAATTATCAACATAAAACCACCAGCCATAACACAATATCAAACCCCCTTATTTGTCTGATCAGTATTAATTACTGCTGTACTACTCCTACTCTCCCTTCCAGTACTAGCCGCAGGCATTACCATACTTTTAACCGACCGAAATCTAAACACCACCTTCTTTGACCCAGCCGGAGGTGGAGATCCAATTTTATATCAACACCTATTCTGATTCTTCGGACACCCAGAAGTTTATATCCTTATTCTACCAGGCTTTGGCATCATCTCTCATATTGTTACTTACTACTCAGGCAAAAAAGAGCCATTTGGTTACATAGGAATAGTATGAGCTATAATATCCATCGGCTTCCTAGGCTTTATTGTGTGAGCCCACCATATATTTACAGTAGGACTAGATGTAGACACCCGGGCTTACTTCACATCAGCCACAATAATTATCGCTATTCCAACGGGAGTTAAAGTATTTAGCTGACTGGCAACTCTTCACGGAGGAAACATCAAGTGATCCCCTGCAATACTATGAGCCCTAGGGTTCATCTTCCTGTTTACAGTAGGAGGACTCACAGGCATTGTACTATCTAACTCCTCCCTAGACATTGTCCTCCACGACACATACTATGTAGTAGCACACTTCCACTATGTCTTATCAATAGGAGCCGTGTTCGCTATTATAGCTGGCTTTGTCCACTGATTCCCCCTATTCACAGGTTATACACTAGACGACATATGAGCTAAAACACACTTTGCCGTCATATTTGTAGGAGTTAACATAACATTCTTCCCACAACATTTCCTTGGCCTATCAGGCATACCACGACGTTACTCCGATTACCCCGACGCCTATACTACATGAAATACAGTCTCATCCATAGGATCATTTATCTCTCTCACAGCAGTCCTGATCATAGTATTCATGATCTGAGAGGCTTTCGCTTCCAAACGGGAAGTACTTCAAGTAGAACACACAACCACAAACTTAGAATGACTCCACGGCTGCCCACCTCCATATCACACATTTGAAGAGCCCGCTTTCGTAAAAGTGAAATAAGAAAGGAAGGATTCGAACCCCCTAAAACTGGTTTCAAGCCAGCACCATAACCTCTATGTCTTTCTCAATGAGATATTAGTAAATAAATTACATAACTTTGTCAAAGTTAAATTATAGAATAACCTCTATATATCTTATATGGCTTACCCTTTCCAACTAGGCTTACAAGACGCCTCCTCGCCTATTATAGAAGAATTAATAAATTTCCACGATCACACACTCATAATCGTATTCCTCATCAGCTCCCTAGTGTTATATATTATTACACTTATATTAACAACAAAACTAACTCACACTAGCACTATAGACGCTCAAGAAGTAGAAACTATTTGAACTATCTTGCCTGCTGTCATTCTAATCCTAATCGCCCTTCCATCCCTACGAATTCTCTATATAATAGACGAAATCAACAACCCAGCCCTCACCGTAAAAACTATAGGCCATCAGTGATACTGAAGCTACGAATACACGGACTACGAAGACCTCTGCTTTGACTCCTATATAATTCCAACCTCCGACCTCAAACCAGGAGAACTTCGACTTCTAGAAGTAGATAATCGGGTAGTGCTCCCTATAGAGCTACCTATTCGAATACTAATTTCTTCCGAAGATGTCCTACACTCATGAGCCGTACCCTCCCTAGGACTTAAGACAGATGCCATCCCAGGACGACTAAATCAAGCAACTATCTCATCCAACCGCCCAGGACTATTCTACGGACAATGCTCAGAAATCTGCGGGTCTAACCACAGCTTTATACCGATTGTACTAGAAATAGTCCCTCTAAAAAACTTCGAAAACTGATCTCTATCAATAATCTAACAACATTACGAAGCTTAGAGCGTTAACCTTTTAAGTTAAAGATAGAGATGTCTAGTCTCCGTAGTGAATGCCACAACTGGATACATCCACATGATTTACCACTGTTCTAGCTACTACAATCACACTATTCGCCCTTATACAACTAAAAGTCTCACTATATACTTTCCCACAGACTCCGTCAGTAAAGTCCATTGAACTTATAAAAACTAATAACCCTTGAGAATCAAAATGAACGAAAATCTATTCGCCTCTTTCATTACCCCAACAGTAATAGGCTTACCTATCGTTATCCTTATCATCATACTACCGTCAATACTTTTAACCCCGTCCAAACGACTAATCTCCAACCGCTTCCATTCACTCCAACAATGATTAGTAAAACTTATTATTAAACAAATAATATTAATCCACTCCCCTAAAGGACGGACATGATCACTCATATTAGTATCCTTAATCATATTCATCGGCTCCACAAACCTGTTAGGCCTCCTACCACACACATTCACCCCAACAACACAATTATCTACAAACTTAGGAATAGCAATTCCCCTATGAGCTGGAGCCGTAATTTTAGGATTTCGACACAAACTAAAAGCCTCATTGGCCCACTTTTTACCCCAAGGCACTCCAATCTCCCTTATCCCCATACTTATTATTATCGAAACCATTAGCCTATTCATCCAGCCCATAGCCTTAGCAGTCCGTCTAACAGCCAATATCACTGCAGGACACCTATTAATTCACCTTATTGGGGGAGCCACATTAGTCCTTACAAGCATCAGCCCCCCAACAGCTACCATCACATTCATTATTCTAGCTCTCCTCACCATTCTAGAGTTCGCCGTAGCTCTCATTCAAGCCTACGTATTTACACTCCTAGTCAGCCTCTATCTACACGACAACACCTAATGACCCACCAAACACATGCATTCCATATAGTAAACCCCAGCCCATGACCCCTCACAGGAGCCCTCTCTGCCCTCCTACTGACCTCAGGCCTAGTAATATGATTCCACTACAATTCAATTATTCTTCTATCCATGGGCCTTCTAGCCAACACCCTAACTATATACCAATGATGACGCGATGTGATCCGAGAAGGAACTTACCAAGGCCACCACACCCCTATCGTACAAAAAGGCCTACGCTACGGAATAATTCTATTTATCGTCTCGGAAGTATTTTTCTTTGCCGGATTCTTCTGAGCCTTCTATCACTCAAGCTTGGTTCCAACACATGACCTCGGAGGCTGCTGACCACCAACAGGAATTACACCCCTCAACCCACTAGAAGTCCCCCTCCTAAACACATCAGTCCTACTGGCATCAGGGGTTTCTATCACCTGAGCCCATCACAGCTTAATAGAAGGTAAGCGCAACAACATAAATCAAGCCCTATTAATTACAATTCTACTAGGGGTCTACTTCACTATTTTACAGGCCTCAGAATATTTTGAAACCTCTTTCTCCATTTCAGACGGTATCTATGGCTCAACATTTTTTATAGCAACAGGCTTCCATGGCCTACATGTAATTATTGGCTCCACCTTCCTAATTATCTGCCTTCTTCGACAACTAAAATTTCACTTTACATCCAAGCACCACTTCGGCTTTGAAGCAGCAGCATGATACTGACACTTCGTAGACGTAGTTTGACTGTTCCTATACGTTTCAATTTATTGATGAGGATCATACTTTCTTAGTATAATCAGTACATCTGACTTCCAATCAGTTAGCTCTAGTAAAACTCTAGAAGAAAGTAATTAACATAATACTTGTACTATTAATTAACATCACACTGTCCATAATCCTAATCTCCGTAGCCTTTTGACTACCACACTTAAATATATATACAGAAAAAGCCAACCCATACGAATGCGGGTTCGATCCAATAAGCTCAGCCCGACTGCCTTTCTCAATAAAATTCTTCTTAGTAGCCATTACCTTCTTACTGTTTGACCTTGAAATTGCACTCCTCCTGCCCCTACCGTGAGCCATGCAGTACCCTAACATAAGCTTGCCTACCATCATAGCATTCACCCTAATCACAATCCTAGCCCTAGGCCTAGCCTATGAGTGAACACAAAAAGGCTTAGAATGAACAGAATAACTGGTAATTAGTTTAATTAAAATTAATGATTTCGACTCATTAGATTATGATAAATATCATAATTACCAAAAATGACACCTGCAGTATTTAATATCACCCTAGCCTTCACCTTCTCACTTCTAGGAACCCTTATATTCCGATCACACCTAATATCTACCCTCTTATGCCTAGAAGGAATAATACTCTCTCTATTTATCTTGGCCACAATTACACCCCTAAATACCCACTCAATAATTATATTCCCTATCCCCATTGTAATCCTAGTATTTGCCGCCTGCGAAGCAGCCGTGGGTTTAGCCCTACTAGCAAAAATTTCAAATACCTACGGCACCGACTTCGTACAAAACCTTAACCTATTACAATGCTAAAAATCATCATCCCATCACTCATACTGCTACCACTAACCTGACTCTCCAATAACAAAAAAGTGTGAATCAACGTAACAACCCACAGCCTCTTGATTAACTTAATTTCTATTAACCTCCTGTGACAAAACAACGAAAGCAGCCTAAATTTCTCTATCGTGTTCTCCGCAGACCCCTTATCAGCCCCACTCCTAGTATTAACAACCTGACTCCTTCCACTTATACTTTTAGCCAGCCAAAACCATATAAAAAAAGAACACGAATACAACAAAAAACTATATATCTCCCTACTAGTGACACTCCAAATCCTACTTATCATAACATTCTCTGCAAACGAACTTATTATGTTCTACGTACTATTCGAAGCCACCCTTATCCCAACCCTAATCATCATTACACGATGAGGTAACCAAACAGAACGACTGAACGCAGGGATCTACTTCTTATTTTACACCCTAATTGGATCTATTCCACTACTAATTGCCCTAATCTACATCCAAAACTCAACAGGAACATTAAACTTCATTCTTATATCATTAAATTATTTATCTATCAGCCAAACCTGATCTAATAATATCCTATGGCTAGCCTGTATAATAGCCTTCATAATTAAAATACCCCTATACGGAGTTCATCTGTGACTACCAAAAGCCCATGTAGAGGCCCCCATCGCCGGGTCCATAATCCTAGCCGCTATCCTGCTTAAACTAGGAGGATATGGTATAATACGCATCTCCATAATTCTTGACCCAGTAACTAAATCTATGGCATACCCATTTATCCTTCTATCCCTATGAGGAATAATTATAACCAGCTCTATTTGCCTTCGACAAACAGACCTGAAATCACTCATCGCCTACTCCTCAGTAAGCCACATAGCACTAGTAATTGCAGCTATCATAATTCAAACACCATGAAGCTTTATAGGAGCAACAGCACTTATAATCGCACACGGGCTTACATCGTCTCTCCTATTCTGCCTAGCCAACACCAACTACGAACGAATTCACAGCCGAACAATGATCATAGCCCGAGGCCTACAAATAGTATTCCCTTTAATGGCTACCTGATGAATTATAGCAAGCCTAGCCAACCTAGCCCTCCCACCAACAATCAATCTGATCGGAGAACTAATAATCACAACCTCCCTATTCTCTTGATCCAACCCATCAATCATCCTACTAGGAACTAACATCCTAATTACTTCCCTTTACTCCATTTATATAATTGTAACCACACAACGAGGCAAACTAACCAACCACATAAACAACCTTCAACCCTCCCACACACGAGAATCAACGCTCATAGCCCTACACATCATCCCTCTTATCCTACTATCCATTAATCCTAAACTAATCATAGGACTAACAATATGTCAATATAGTTTAATAAAAACGTCAGACTGTGAATCTGAAGACAGGGTATGGACCCCCTTATTTACCAAGAAAGCATGCAAGAACTGCTAATTCATGCTACCGTACTTAAACATACGGCTTTCTTACTTTTATAGGATAGAAGTAATCCGTTGGTCTTAGGAACCAAAAACTTGGTGCAACTCCAAATGAAAGTAATAAACACAATCACATCCTCAATTTTACTAATCTTTATACTCCTACTGCTCCCAATAGCCATCTCATTCACAAACTTACCAAAACAAATAAACTTTCCAAGTTACGTAACCCTATGTATTAAATACGCATTCTTCATTAGCCTAATTCCACTATCCTCATTTTTCAACACCGGCACAGAAGTTATAATTACTAACTGACATTGAATTACCATTGGGTCCATAAAATTATCACTAAGCCTAAAATTTGACTTCTTCTCCATCATCTTCCTACCAGTAGCCCTATTCGTCACATGATCAATCATAGAGTTCTCCATATGATACATACACTCAGACCCTAATCTAGACCGATTTATTAAATATCTACTCCTTTTCCTCATCACTATAGTCATTTTGACTTCCGCCAACAATCTATTCCAGCTATTCATCGGATGAGAAGGCGTGGGAATCATGTCATTTCTACTAATTGGATGATGGTACGGCCGATCAGATGCAAATACAGCAGCCCTCCAAGCCATCTTATACAACCGCATTGGAGACATTGGATTCATTCTAGCTATAGCCTGATTCTGCACAAAAACTAACTCATGAGACCTACAACAAATTTTCATTATAGACAAACCAAACATCATTCCACTCATAGGACTGGTTATTGCCGCCACAGGCAAATCAGCCCAGTTTGGACTACACCCATGACTTCCATCAGCTATAGAAGGCCCAACCCCCGTATCCGCACTACTCCACTCAAGCACTATAGTTGTCGCAGGGGTCTTCCTACTAATTCGCTTCCACCCTCTCATCTCTAACAATAGCACAATCCTAACAGCAATACTATGCTTAGGAGCAATCACCACTCTATTTACAGCAATCTGTGCTCTAACCCAAAATGACATCAAAAAAATTGTAGCTTTTTCAACATCAAGCCAACTAGGCCTTATAATAGTGACCCTAGGAATCAACCAACCTTACCTAGCTTTCCTACATATCTGCACCCACGCCTTCTTTAAAGCCATACTATTTATGTGCTCAGGGTCTATTATCCACAGCTTAAACAACGAACAAGACGTTCGAAAAATGGGAGGATTAGCCAAAGCCATACCATTTACATCCTCGTGCCTAACCATTGGTAGCCTAGCTCTGACCGGAACACCATTCCTTACAGGCTTTTACTCAAAAGACCTAATTATTGAAGCCGCCAACACCTGCTACACCAACGCCTGAGCCCTATTAATCACACTAGTAGCCACCTCAATAACAGCCGTCTACAGCATACGAATCATCTACTTCGTACTAATATCCAAACCCCGCTTCCCCCCCACAATCATTATTAACGAAAACAACCCACTACTAATTAACCCAATCAAACGCCTAGCTCTAGGAAGCATCCTGGCAGGATTCTTCATCTCATACAACATCCCACCCACAACAATCCAAGTAATAACCATACCATGATACTTAAAAACTATAGCACTTATAGTAACCATTGCTGGATTCACAATTGCACTAGACCTGAACAACCTAACCAACAACCTCACACCCACAAAACCTTCCTCAAGTAACTCATTCTCAACCTCCCTAGGCTACTTCCCAACAATTATACACCGTCTACTTCCACTAAAAACACTAAACATAAGCTTTAAAACAGCTCTAACCCTACTAGACTTAATCTGACTAGAAAAAGCTATCCCAAAAATAACTTCCACAATACATATAATCACATCTTCCACACTCAGCAACCAAAAAGGCATGATCAAACTTTATTTCCTCTCATTCTTAATAACACTCCTATTCATCCCAATTATATTAATCATTTAATTGCCACGAGTAATCTCAATAATGATAAACACACCTATAAATAAAGTTCAACCAGACACAACCATTAACCATGCAGAGCAACTATATAAAGCAGCCACACCAGCACCCCCCTCGCCCATCAACCCCAACCCATCACCATCATAAACTGCCCACCCACCTAAACTATTAAATTCTAACACTAAATCAACACCTTCGTAATAATTAGATACAAACAACATTCCTACCTCCATAAAAACGCTTATTACCAAAACCCCTAGCACCAATCAACTAGAGACCCACGTCTCAGGATACTCCTCCGCAGACATAGCAGTAGTATAACCAAATACAACCAACATGCCACCCAGATAAATTAAAAACACCATCAGCCCTAAGAAAGACCCCCCAAACCCTAACACCGCTAGACAACCTGAGCACCCACTAATAATCAAACACAACCCCCCGTAAATAGGCGAAGGCTTCAAAGAAGTACCTAAACAACCTATACAAATCAATAAGCTTAAAAAATAAATTAATTCTGTCATAATTTCTACATAGACTTTAACTATGACCAATGACATGAAAAATCATCGTTGTTATTCAACTATAGAAACACCTAATGACAATCATCCGAAAAAAACACCCACTAATCAAAATCCTCAACCACTCATTCATCGACCTTCCCGCTCCATCAAACATCTCATCATGATGAAACTTCGGCTCTCTCCTAGGCCTATGTCTAATTATCCAAATCCTTACAGGACTTTTCCTAGCCATACACTACACATCAGACACATCAACAGCATTCTCATCAGTCACCCACATCTGCCGAGACGTAAACTATGGCTGACTCATTCGCTATCTACATGCAAACGGAGCCTCCATATTCTTCATTTGCCTTTTCCTCCACGTAGGACGAGGAATTTACTACGGCTCATATAACATAATTGAAACCTGAAACATAGGCATCGTCCTACTACTTGCCGTAATAGCAACAGCATTCATAGGCTACGTCCTACCATGAGGACAAATATCATTCTGAGGTGCCACAGTAATTACAAACCTTTTATCAGCTATCCCTTATATTGGCACCACACTAGTAGAGTGAATCTGAGGTGGGTTCTCAGTAGACAAGGCCACTCTCACACGATTTTTCGCATTCCACTTCATCTTACCATTTATCATCACAGCCCTCGTCTTAGTCCACCTACTATTCCTTCATGAAACAGGATCCAACAACCCATCAGGCCTAAACTCAGACGCAGACAAAATCCCATTCCACCCCTACTACACAATCAAAGATTTCTTAGGAGTTCTCATCCTATTGACAGCTCTCATAATTTTGGTCTTGTTTTTCCCAGATATTCTCGGAGACCCAGATAATTACACCCCAGCAAATCCACTCAACACTCCACCACACATTAAACCAGAATGATACTTTCTTTTTGCATACGCCATCCTACGCTCCATCCCCAACAAACTAGGAGGAGTCCTAGCCCTAATCCTATCAATCCTAATCCTAGCCGCCATACCATATCTTCACACCTCAAAACAACGAGGACTTACCTTTCGACCAATCACACAAACAATATACTGAATCCTAGTCGCCGACCTACTTATTCTCACATGAATTGGAGGCCAACCAGTTGAATACCCATTTATCATTATTGGCCAAATCGCCTCAATCGCCTACTTTGCTATCATCGTCATTTTCATACCAATTGCAGGAATAATTGAAAACGACATCCTAGACTTAAATTAATTGCCCTGATAGTATAAACATTACACTGGTCTTGTAAACCAGAAATGAAAACTACTTTTCTCAGGACATCAAGAAGGAAGGACTCCTCCCCCACCATCAGCACCCAAAGCTGATATTCTAATTAAACTACTTCTTGTACATAAATTTATATAGTACATAGTACATTTATGTATATCGTACATTAAACTATATTCCCCAAGCATATAAGCAAGTATCAACTATTAATTATCTAAGACATCAAATTCTTAATCAACATAAATTCAACACACCATGCCTATTACGATCAACCCATAAATTAATGTTCTAAAGACATCTCTGTGTTATCTTACTAACACCATTAAGTCATAAACCCTTCTCGTCCACACGACTATCCCCTTCCCCATTTGGTCTATTAATCTACCATCCTCCGTGAAACCAACAACCCGCCCACCCATGCCCCTCTTCTCGCTCCGGGCCCATTTAAACTTGGGGGTGACTAATGTGAAACTTTACCAGGCATCTGGTTCTTACCTCAGGGCCATATTAATGTTTTATGGTCCATACGTTCCCCTTAAATAAGACATCTCGATGGTACGGGTCTAATCAGCCCATGCCCAACATAACTGTGGTCTCGGGCAGTTGGTATTTTTTAATTTTCGGGATGCTGTGACTCAGCATAGCCGTCAAGGCATGAAGGTCAACTTATAGTCTAGCTGGACTTCTCATTCAAGTATCATTCATCCACATAAGTAATTCCCCACAACATATTAATCAATGGATCCGGGACATTATAATAAGCAGCTCTAATAATGCAGATTCTTTGACCACCTAACAGACTCCGAAGGCTAATTATCCATGCTTTTTTCGGACATATCAAGGACACCAACAATTACCTAGGCCAAACCCCCCCTCCCCCCATTCGGATTGTCTACCCTTGCCAAACCCCAAAAACAAGGGACTTAATATCCGAACCTCTCATGTATTCTGGTAATCCCACAAATACGGCTTAAATTTCAGTATTGGGAAAAAAATACAACTAAAATCCCAATACCGAAAACCAACCCAAAACCCCCAAATTTTTTGAGTAGGATTTCAGTATGTCTGTTAATGTAGCT